TTTCAGTTTATGGGGGGTAGTATGGGATCCGTAGTCGGAGAGAAAATCACCCGTTTGATTGAACACGCTGCCAATCAAAATTTACCTCTTATTATAGTGTGTGCTTCTGGGGGGGCGCGCATGCAGGAAGGAAGTTTGAGCTTGATGCAAATGGCTAAAATATCGTCTGCTTTATATGATTATCAATTAAATAAAAAATTATTTTATGTATCAATCCTTACATCTCCGACAACTGGTGGAGTGACAGCTAGTTTTGGTATGTTGGGGGATATCATTATTGCCGAACCCAATGCCTACATTGCATTTGCAGGTAAAAGAGTAATTGAACAAACATTGAATAAAACAGTACCCGAAGGTTCACAAGCAGCTGAATACTTATTCCAGAAGGGTTTATTCGACCTAATTGTACCACGTAATCTTTTAAAAAGCGTTCTGAGTGAGTTATTTAAGCTCCACGCCTTTTTTCCTTTGAATCAAAAGTCAAGCAAAATCAAGTAGAGCACTAAGTTCAATTATTTTTTTTGTGTTTGTAGCAAAAAGTAGTTAGTTTATCGGAATCAAAGTAAATAAGATAATAATGGCCTTTTCTTTGGTGATAGAAGATCGAATTGTAGAAAGAATCAAAACGAAAGTTGAGGATAACTCTTTTTTTGACCTATATTCCTGATTACGAATCAAGAAACCTTTATCACCAAGAGTGAGTTCTTCCGTTCGTGAAATTAGTAAAATAAAACGAATTTGGTCTTGTCTTAGGTATATAATTTGAAATTTCAATATAGATAATAGAGTTTTGTATCTTTCTCTATCTACCGAAAAACCATTTTAGCTAAAAATCCATGTTGGGTCGGATTCGAACGAATCCTTCGATAATCGGTAAAAAACTCTTTATCTATTTTTATAAAATTAGAAGACAAGAACAAAAGACAAAGAAATGAAGAAAAATAATAAAGTTTATTATCATTATCATACATATCTTTCTCATGGAGGAGATGAATAAGTCCATTTATTTAGTTCTACAGTTCTACATTCTTTGCACTTATTCTTATTATACGTACTCAGTTAGATTTAGATATATCGATACTTCGATTTATACTAAGAATTTTAAATTCTTCAAATTCTATTAATAATAAATATTATCTAATTAGAATTCAAATTCTTAATTTAATTATAATTATTACAAGATATCTTTATTTATATAATAACATAATAACAGATACAAATAGTAAATCGAGGTACCCCTTCTATGACAAATTTGAACCTTCCATCTATTTTTGTGCCGTTAGTAGGCCTAGTCTTTCCGGCAATTGCAATGGCTTCTTTATTTCTTCATGTTCAAAAAAACAAGATTGTTTAGATCCGCTGGGACCCAATCTCATCCATTTTTTTTTTGAAAACGTGGACTTGTATCATAACACGGATATCTATTTATTGGAATATAGTATAACATGTGATTTCCACCGAACATAAAGGAAAAAACTCTTATGCCCGCAGAAACATGATATATGGATATATCAATTCTAGCAATTTTCAAATAGATCAGGATCTCTGGATGGCTGAAATGTAGTCGGTGAATCTATATGTATATCGATATGTATAGTGGGATCGTATTAAATAAAGAGTATGTTATTATTTTAGATTTAACCAATTTGATGAATTACTCCTAAAGGTTGACATCAAACTAGTGCTAGTTCACCTCAAACTAGTGCTAGTTGATGAGAGTTACTTCGGAAACAAAAAAGTAAAGTCAAATTTCTCTGGGGTATTATCTCAATTCCAATAAAATGCAATCGAGTAAAGTATGACTTGGCGATCAGACGATATATGGATAGAACTTATAACGGGGTCTCGAAAAATAAGTAATTTCTGCTGGGCCTTGATCCTTTTTTTAGGTTCATTAGGCTTCTTATTAGTTGGAACTTCCAGTTATCTTGGTAGAAATTTGCTATCTTTTTTTCCGCCTCAGCAAATCATTTTTTTTCCACAAGGAATCGTGATGTCTTTCTACGGAATTGCGGGTCTCTTTATTAGCTCTTATTTGTGGTGCACAATTTCCTGGAATGTAGGTAGTGGTTATGATCGATTCGATAGAAAGGAAGGAATAGTCTGTATTTTTCGTTGGGGATTTCCGGGAAAAAATCGTCGCATATTCCTCCGATTCCTTATAAAAGATATTCAGTCCGTTAGAATAGAAGTTAAAGAGGGTATTTATGCTCGTCGTGTTCTTTATATGGACATCCGAGGCCAGGGGTCCATTCCCTTGACCCGTACTGATGAGAATTTGACTCCACGAGAAATTGAACAAAAGGCTGCTGAATTAGCCTATTTCTTGCGTGTACCAATTGAAGTATTTTGATAAATTGAGAATCAGAACGTTCATTCAATTAAAGAAAACGTATATGAAAGAACCATAAAACGAAACTCTTTTTATGGTCTTTATGCGTTTTATGGTCTTTATGCGCACGCAATTCAATAACAAATAACAAATCGAAATAATAGATTCATCTCAGACGGCAAACCATTTCGAAAGCAAGAATTTTTTTTAGTTCAATATTTGTTGGAATTGACACTTTAGATCCAGATAGATCGTATCTTGTAAATTTGAAATTCTTTCTTTTGTATTCTTTAATGACCAACAATTGGATTTCTTAATTAAATACTGAGAACTAGCCAATTTATCCTTTGCCAGTCATTTTTTTTTGATCATCCTAATATCTTTCCCTCAATTATTCTATTCCTGACTATGGGTAATCAGTGAAATTTTTTCGAAATATTGGATATTTTGATAGCAAAGGAGTTCTTTCGTCTCAAAATCTGAATAATATTCATTACTTAAAGTAGTTCTTTCGATCATTCATCGAAAGGATACACTTTATTTTTAATTTGACCAATTGAGATATCAGGAAACAATATTCTAAATTTCTTCATTCGAAGTGAATTCTTAGCCTATTTCTGTATTCTTTCTAGATTCAAAGACTAACCACAAAATCACAAAGAAAATAGATTCATAAGTTCGATACCTTGTATAAAACTCATGTGTGTAAGAAATATTCGATCGCATAGAGTGTACGAATGGGTTGATTAACAATTTACAGACGAAAAAATGGCAAAAAAGAAAGCATTCACTCCTCTTTTCTATCTTGCATCTATAGTATTTTTGCCCTGGTGGATTTCTTTCTCAGTTAATAAATGTCTGGAATCTTGGGTTACTAATTGGTGGAATACTGGGCAATCCCAAATTGTCTTGAATAATATTCAAGAAAAGAGTCTTCTAGAAAAATTCAGAGAATTAGAGGAACTCCTCTTCTTGGACGAAATGATCAAGGAATACTCGGAAACACATCTCGAAGAGTTTGGGATAGGAATCCATAAAGAAACGATCCAATTAATCACGATACAAAATGAGAATCGTATGGATACGATTTTTCACTTCTCAACAAATATCATCTGGTTTGGTATTCTAAGCGGGTATTCAATTTTGGGTAAGGAAAAACTTGTTATTCTTAACTCTTGGGCTCAGGAATTCCTATATAACTTAAGTGACACAGCAAAAGCTTTGTGTCTTCTTCTAGTAACTGAGTTTTTTCTCGGATATCATTCACCCCCAGGTTGGGAATTCGCTATACGCTCTATCTATAACGAGGTTGGAGTTGTTGCGAATGAGCAAACTATAACTATTCTTGTTTGCATCCTTCCAGTAATTTTTGATACATGTTTTAAATATTGGCTTTTCCGTTATTTAACTAGTCTGTCTCCGTCAATTTTACTGATTTATGATTCAATAACTGAATGATAAAAGATCCATTGATATTAATCTAATCCAATTAGAATGCTTGGTACTTTGTAGTTGTACATAAGCAAAGTATTGAAAATCATATTTACTCTTCCTATTTCTAACCATCGGGAAGATTCATCCTAGATTATTCCAGCAAATAGCAGAATCGTGGCTAGGGAACTATACTAGCGACCTACCCAATTTATTGTAGAAATTTTCGCGATCAATGATTGGACCATGCAAACTAGAAATGCTTTTTCTTGGCTAAAGAAACAGATTACTCGATCTATTTCCGTATCGCTCATGATATATATCTTAACTCGGACGTCCATTTCAAGTGCATATCCCATTTTTGCACAGCAGGGTTATGAAAATCCACGAGAAGCGACTGGGCGTATTGTATGTGCCAATTGCCATTTAGCTAATAAGCCCGTGGAAATTGAGGTTCCACAAGCGGTACTTCCTGATACTGTATTTGAAGCAGTTGTTCGAATTCCTTATGATATGCAACTGAAACAGGTTCTTGCTAATGGTAAAAAAGGGGGGTTGAACGTCGGGGCTGTTCTTATTTTACCGGAGGGGTTTGAATTAGCCCCTCCCGATCGTATTTCTCCTGAGATGAAAGAAAAGATTGGCAATTTGTCTTTTCAGAGCTATCGCCCCAATAAAACAAATATTCTTGTGGTAGGCCCTGTCCCTGGTAAAAAATATAGTGAAATAACCTTCCCTATTCTTTCCCCGGACCCTGCTACTAAGAAGGATGTTCACTTCTTAAAATATCCTATATACGTAGGCGGGAACAGGGGAAGGGGTCAGATTTATCCCGACGGCAACAAGAGTAACAATACAGTTTATAATGCTACAGCAGCAGGTATAGTAAGCAAAATCATACGAAAAGAAAAAGGGGGGTATGAGATAACCATAACGGATGCGTCAGAGGGACGTCAAGTGGTTGATATTATCCCTCCCGGACCAGAACTTCTTGTTTCCGAGGGCGAATCTATCAAATTTGATCAACCATTAACGAGTAATCCTAATGTAGGCGGATTTGGTCAGGGAGATGCAGAAATAGTACTTCAAGATCCATTACGTGTCCAAGGACTTTTGTTCTTCTTGGCATCTGTTATTTTGGCACAAATCTTTTTGGTTCTTAAAAAGAAACAGTTCGAGAAGGTTCAATTGGCCGAAATGAATTTCTAGATTCGCAGATTTATCGATATCAAGTACG